CATATTTACAATACAGGCGTGGTGATCAGTTGGACCTTTGATTAATTAACATTTCTTTTTTTGATTGACCTTCCCCTTTCTTTAATTCACAGGGGGTCAAATTCGAATTGCTGTGCAAGTGATTGAATCGATTTCAGTCTAATTCGATCTACGAAGAAAAAATCACGCTCTGTAGGATTTGAACCTACGACATCGGGTTTTGGAGACCCACGTTCTACCGAACTGAACTAAGAGCGCTTTTTTATCAGGATAGATAAGAGACGGTAAATAAAAGGATTCTTTTTGTAACCCTTAAATATATAATATATAGTTTCATAAAAATGAATGATTTCGTCCAATTTGAATCGATCTCAATTGATTCCTCGTTACTACCCCTTTGAGTAGTAATAGGTAGGGATGACAGGATTTGAACCCGTGACATTTTGTACCCAAAACAAACGCGCTACCAAGCTGCGCCACATCCCTTCAATTGTTCTACAGTGTCATTGTAGATAATTCCTGTCTTGTTTTCCATATCCCTAGTTCTTGCAGTGAGAAACACAAATTTTCTGCCCATTTCGTCTTTTTGGTTTCATTTAACATATAATAATAAGAAAAGGAAAATCTTATCGATCATTGTACATTTCAATTTGAATTAGGAATTTCGTGTACAACTCTAAGTGGCCCTTAACTACATATGCATCTGATATATATGCATTATCTTTATTTTATGTATTACAATAAATAAAAAAGGAGGTTTTTCAATGCGAGATCTAAAAACATATCTTTCCGTGGCCCCAGTACTAAGTACGCTATGGTTCGGGGCTTTAGCAGGTCTATTGATAGAGATCAATCGTTTTTTCCCGGATGCGTTGACATTCCCCTTTTTTTCATTCTAGTTATTGACATCGGAAGGAGTGAAGAAGATTAGAGATACAATCAAATATCTGTGACTAATCCTTTCCCCTCCCTTTTTTCTCTTTTTTCCCTTTTTTTTCTTATTTTTAGAATAAGGGACGAAAGAGAAAGAATAAATGTGGATTCAACGTCTGCGAGACTCGGGTTCATGTTCAAATTAAATGAATTAATAGAGGAACGGGGGTAGAGTAGAAAATGGGGGTCTAGGACAAGAATACACGATCTTTAACTGCAATACCGTGCTTCGGGTTGAAATATAGTTTCGAAATCATAGTCTTACTTCTTTTTTACTACGGCTTTGATTTTTTATTACTTACTTTAATTAATTTTGATCTTTTAGTATTGGATTTCAAGTTAGTAACTTCTTTTCTTTTTCTTCGTTTCGAAAAAAAAAAGAAGAGTTGAATAAATCAAAAATCCAAAGGAGGTTCATGGCCAAGAGGAAAGATGCACGAGGAACGGTGATTTTGGAATGTACCGGTTGTATTCGAAATGGTGTTAATGTTAAGAAGGCATCAACGGGCATTTCCAGATATATTACTCAAAAGAACCGGCACAATACGCCTAATCGATTAGAATTGAGAAAATACTGCCCCTATTGTTACAAACATATGATTCATGAGGAAATAAAGAAATAGATCGAACCAAGCCTTTCAAGGAAAGGGAGAAAATCACGTTATATAGAACATATTCATATTTAAATCATCCTATTTTGGGTTAAAATGACAATTCAGACATAGGATTTTCGGAATAAGAAATAAACTAAACAAACAAATCATGGATAAATCCAAGCGACCCTTTCTTAAGTCCAAGCGATCTTTTCGTAGGCGTTTGCCCCCGATTGAATCGGGGGATCGAATTGATTATAGAAACATGAGTTTAATTAGTCGATTTATTAGTGAACAAGGAAAAATATTATCTAGGCGAGTGAATAGATTGACCTTGAAACAACAACGATTAATTACTATTGCTATAAAACAAGCTCGTATTTTATCTTTGTTACCCTTTCTCAATAATGAGAAACAATTTGAAAGAACCGAGTCGACCGCTAGAACTACTAGTCTTAGAATCAGAAATAAATAGGCTTATTCTTTGTTCACTTGAATCAGAATTCCAATCCGAACTCAAACGCGGATTGGTGTTTTGTTCGACAAATACGAGAATCCATATTTTATTATCGCGTGTTGTAAGAAAAAAAACCGAATCGGAAAAAAAAAGATTTTTTTTATTGAACGTGTTCATTCGTTTTGACTACTTTAACAAACATATTTTCTCATAGTAATTTCGACTTCATCCCTTCCCCTTCCCGGAGTTCATTCTCCGGGGAACTTCGTTTAAATTATTCCGGTGTATTCTTTCCAATCTACTTCTTTTCTTCTTATTTCGTTGGAAATCAGATAAAGACAATTCCTATTTGATATAGCTATTTGTGCTAGTATTTTACGATTAAGAAGCAACTGTCTCTTGTATAAATCATGTATTAATTTACTATAACTATAGGATACTCGCGTTTCTCGAATTACTGCGTTTATCCGAGTGATCCACAAACGACGAAAATTTCTCTTTTGCTTATCCCTATCCCGATGAGACGAAACTAAAGCTCTTATTTTCTGTTGAGTAATAGTTCGAGTAAGTCTTGAATGAGCCCCTCGAAAGCTTGATGCAAATAAACGAATTTTTGTTCTACGTCTCCGAGCTATATATCCGCGTTTAATTCTGGTCATTTAATAAATAAGACTTTGATGAATAACTAATTGATTTCCTTTCTTTCAGTTATTCTTTTCCCCTTTCCTGGTCTATTAATAATCAAACGGATTTTTCCAATGTATAAAAAAAAGATTCCAATGGCGTTGGCTACTATAACCTTCCCAACCACGATTTTTTATTTTTTTTTTAGGTATTTTACTGCGAAATACGAAAGAAATAATAAATTTTATTTTGCTAGGTGTAAAAAAAATAGAGTCAATAAAAAAAATAAATATAAATTAAATAGATTAAAGAAATAGTGGGTTCCATCGTTTCTATGGTTACTTCTTAAACGGTGAGGTCTTCTCTATACACCGGAGCCTTTAACTTCATTTAATCAATGCTATTGAGAACTTGTATAGTTCACACCACACTCTTTGGCTCTACCCCTGAATTATGCAGTAATAGGTCTTTCACAATGAGACTCGCCTATACAGTAACGGTATTTAATTATGAAAGTTAGCTGGGGGTAGCTGACCTTCGTAGTCCGTTCTTGACCGAGTGGGAACTTCATTTTTATGTTTTTTTTTCATTTAAATAAGATTTCTTCCGCTTAATGGATAACCATTTGCTACCAATGGAGAATTGCTTATCATCTTAAATTCAGGTGATTAGATTTGCACCACTGAAACCATAAACTTTAATACACAATACTAAGGGATCAATTTGCTTATTTTTAGATAGTGAATGGCGTTCCTTCTTCTATTCTGTCCTATTCATAGGTACTGATCATTCATACTGGAAAGCGTTTTTCTTTCTTTTTTTGTGCCAGCTTATGATCTAAACGAGTCGCACATACACCCTAGTACATGTTCCTCGACGCTGAGGACATCCCCGAAGAGCGGGGGATTTCGTGACATTTCGAATTGGCTGTCTTGTATTTCTAATAAGTTGTTTAATAGTTGGCATGTTGAATCATATACATAATGGGCTGGTTTAGATTGATCCTAACCGGATGATTATGAATTTTTTCTCTTTAATAGACTAGTAAACTCGGAGATAAAATCTAAAATCACGGATTTGCACAAAATCCATCTTTTTTTCATTCAACTGCTACAAGATCAACAATTCCATAAGCTTGGGCTTCTGTTGCTGACATAAAAACGTCTCTTTCCAGGTCTTCAGATACAACCCATAATGGTTTGCCCGTCCTTTGTGCATAAACCCTTGTGATGGTTTCGCGTATTTTCAGCAGCTCTTCCGCTTCCAGGAGAAATTCTCCCGTTTGCGCCTCATAAAAAGAGGCAGCAGGTTGATGGATCATTACCCTGATGATACAAGGATTTTCTATCTAGTGTGATGAAACGAACAGAAAAGAAAGATAAAGAATAATAGGAAAAAAAGATAGAATTAAATAACCGTACGGGCATCATCTTTTGTGCATTGCATACGGCTCTAGAATCAAATTGACCCTTTTACCCTCCATTGAAGAAAGATAAAAATATAATTTATCAGCCCCAGATGGGTAAATGATCAAATTGCCACCCTTCCTTTCGGAGGAGTTCAAAAATGCTATAAAAAATACTATGATGGCTCCGTTGCTTTCTATTTTAAAATGGATTATTTTTTTTATCTTTGATTCAGCAATCCCAAAGTTTCTTTTTTTGATCCAAAAAATCTTTTTTCGCGCTCTTTTTTATAACTAAAATATTGTTTAGTTTAAGAGTTCCTCGGTGTGAAAACAAAAAAAAAGTTTGTGACGCTGAATTGGACTTCCGATAGATAAGCGAAAATCGGAAATCCCTTTTATCTCATACTACTCTCTCGATACATAATTGAATCTTTTGGAAAAAAGAATACAAAAATTTTTCATATCGAATTCGAAGTGCCATGCTATTATTACTTAATATTCATATGGCGAAGGCATAGTTCTCTTTTTTCTCTCAAATAAAAAAACCTCATTGGCGCCAAGCGTGAGGGAATGCTAGACGTTTGGTAAGTTCTCCTGCAGCTAGGAGAAAGGATCCCATTGACGCGGCTAAGCCCATGCATACTGTATGGACCTCTGGTCGCACAAATTGCATAGTATCATAAATCGCTAATCCGGCTATTACCCATCCGCCAGGAGAGTTTATAAACAAATACAGATCTTTAGTATCATCCTCGATACTGAGATATACCATAAGACCAATCAGTTGATTCGAGATCTCGCTATTAACGTCTTGGCCTAAAAAGAGTAATCTTTCTCGATAAAGTCGGTTGATTAGGGTAAAGTTGTATCCCTTAAGAACCGTACGTGCACCTTTTGATGCATACGGTTCAAAAAAGATTGCGAAAAAAGAATCAATGTCTAGATTCCAGTCCTGTTTATTTTTGGCTATTCTTTTTCATAGCAGGTTTTTTCTAACTTCTAACGAAAGGCCTTTTTCTTCGATTTTTCAATAAAGACGCGTTTTGGACTTTTTATGTTCTTCCTTATAATAGAAAAATAATAGAAAAAAGTCACTAAATTCATCGAATTAACTTCTCATTGATATATTATTTCATCAAGATTCAATCCAAACCACGATGGTATTTTCTTGTTCGTGAATGGGTCTCTTTCATCTTTTTAGGTTTCTGCTCTACTCCGGGTAAAGATCCGCCCCATCTTGATTTGCACATATAGGACAAATCTTCTGATCACCATTTCTTTTTTATGACTTTTTTCAATTACTTTCAGATCTTTCACCAAGTATTTAGTTCGAGATTCCCTCGCTTGACAAATAGGATATCTTTACAAATAACAAAGAGGAATCCTTTTTGATACGCGTAGTAATCGTAGATATATTACCAATTGGGTTTTTTATAAACAGAGCCTGGATATTTCATTTTTTTAGTCCAACCAAAGCCAACCATAAATTATTCTAATTGATAATAGTACTATGAATCCCCACAAACAATGGATCTAATTGCATGCACTTCACGCTCCAATTTTTTGATGATTCCATTTTTCTTTCTTGGGCGAAACAGAGGATATCTCGACCGGGGGAGAGAACGGGGAAATCCCATATGACCCAATATTTCTGACAAGTCGCACTATACGTCAACCCAAGATGCATCTTCTTCTCCAGGAATTCGGAAAGGAACTTTTGGAACACCAATAGGCATGGATTAAAAGAAAAAAAACTAAATACTCTATATCACTTTGATATGAAAACGTAACAATAGGGTTTTATTGTCTTTATAATATTGGCTTTATCATATTTATTTTATCCATAGATTAGAAAAATTCAGAAAGAAAGACAAAATAAATAAAGGAAAATCTTGATGAATAGGTTCTTTTGATGATAAATGAGGATGGACGCGTTTACTCATAGAAAATGGTATCAACCCCCCATTGCGTATTGGTACTTATCGAGTATAGAATAAATCTGTTTCTCTTTGTTCCTACGAACAGAATTGTTCCATTATTATGAACAGAATAGAATAAATATTAACCTAACCCTTCCCTTGTTAGAAAATAATCCATTGAACAAGGGAGGTCCATAGGACAGTCATAGTATAGTCTTTTCCAATGCAATAAAGTTACGCAGTGTCCATTTTTCTTTGCGAAAGGGGTATTTTCCATGGGTTTGCCTTGGTATCGTGTTCATACCGTTGTATTGAATGATCCCGGCCGGTTGCTTTCCGTTCATATAATGCATACAGCTCTGGTTGCTGGTTGGGCGGGCTCGATGGCTCTGTATGAATTAGCAGTTTTTGATCCTTCTGACCCTGTTCTTGATCCAATGTGGAGACAGGGTATGTTCGTTATACCCTTCATGACTCGTTTAGGAATAACCAATTCATGGGGGGGTTGGAGTATCACAGGAGGGACTGTAACGAATCCGGGGATTTGGAGTTACGAAGGTGTGGCCGGGGCACATATTGTATTTTCTGGCTTATGCTTTTTGGCAGCTATCTGGCATTGGGTCTATTGGGATCTAGAAATATTTTGTGATGAACGTACAGGAAAACCTTCTTTGGATTTGCCTAAGATCTTTGGAATTCATTTATTTCTATCGGGGGTGGCTTGCTTTGGTTTTGGTGCATTTCATGTAACAGGCTTGTATGGACCTGGAATATGGGTGTCCGATCCTTATGGACTAACGGGAAAAGTACAACCTGTAAATCCATCGTGGGGCGTGGAAGGTTTTGATCCTTTTGTTCCGGGAGGAATAGCTTCTCATCATATTGCAGCAGGTACATTGGGGATATTAGCGGGTCTATTCCATCTTAGTGTCCGACCACCACAACGTCTATATAAAGGATTGCGTATGGGAAATATTGAAACCGTACTCTCCAGTAGTATCGCGGCTGTCTTTTTTGCAGCTTTTGTTGTTGCTGGAACTATGTGGTATGGTTCAGCAACTACCCCCGTCGAATTATTTGGTCCCACTCGTTATCAATGGGATCAGGGTTACTTCCAGCAAGAGATATATCGAAGAGTTAGCGCCGGGCTAGCAGAAAATCAAAGTTTATCAGAAGCTTGGTCTAAAATTCCTGAAAAATTAGCCTTTTATGATTATATCGGCAATAATCCGGCAAAAGGAGGGTTATTCAGAGCAGGCTCAATGGATAACGGAGATGGAATAGCGGTTGGATGGTTAGGACACCCTATCTTTCGCGATAAAGAGGGGCGTGAGCTTTTTGTACGTCGTATGCCTACTTTTTTTGAAACATTTCCAGTCGTTTTGGTAGACGGCGATGGAATTGTTAGAGCTGATGTTCCTTTTAGAAGGGCAGAATCTAAGTATAGTGTTGAACAAGTAGGTGTAACCGTTGAGTTCTATGGCGGCGAACTCAATGGAGTCAGTTATAGTGACCCTGCTACTGTGAAAAAATATGCTAGACGCGCTCAATTGGGTGAAATTTTTGAATTAGATCGTGCAACTTTGA